CCAGATATATTACTCAAAAGAACCGGCACAATACGCCTAATCGATTGGAGTTGCGAAAATTCTGTCCATATTGTTACAAACATACGATTCACGGGGAGGTAAAGAAATAGATCGAACCGAGCACCTGCGCCCTTATCTATCTTACAAGGACAAGGAAAAAATGACATTATATATATAACATATTTAACATAGTTAAAGATAATTATAAACAAACCAAATCCTATTTTTTTATTCTAATTAGAGATACGGCTGAAATAGGATTTTAGGGATAAGAAATAAACTAACCAAACCATGGATAAATCCAAGCGAACTTTTCTTAAATCCAAGCGATCTTTTCGTAGGCGTTTGCCCCCGATCCAATCGGGGGATCGAATTGATTATAAAAACATGAGTTTAATTAGTCGATTTATTAGTGAACAGGGAAAAATATTATCTAGACGAGTGAATAGATTGACCTTGAAACAACAACGATTAATTACTATTGCTATAAAACAAGCTCGTATTTTATCTTTGTTACCTTTTCTTAATAATGAGAAACAATTTGAAAGAACCGAGTCGACCACTAGAACTCCTAGTCTTAGAGCCAGAAAAAGATAGGTTTACTCTTTCTTCACTTGAATTCGAATTCCCATCCGAACTCAAACGGGGATTGATATTTTGTTGGAAAAATCCAAGAATCCGGATTGAATTCTCGTGTCGTAAGAAAACAAATAATAATCTGGGAAGAATAAATTTTTTTATTTAACTTGTTGATTCATATTTATTTTGACTACTTTCTCATATTTTATCATATTCTATTCATTTTTATTCGACCTTCCCGGAGTTCATTCTCCGGGCAACTCCGTTTAACCGGTGGATTCCTTCCAACCTACTTCTTTTATGATCTCATTGGAAATCATATAAAGACAATTCCTATTTGATATAGCTATTTGTGCAAGTATTTTACGATTAAGAAGCAACTGTCTCTTGTACAGACCGTTTATTAATCTACTATAACTATAGCATACCCCCCTTTCACGAATTGCTGCATTTATTCGAGTGATCCACAAACGACGAAAATTGATTTTTTGCTTATCCCTATCCCGATGAGCCGAAACCAAAGCTCTTATTTTTTGTTGAGTAATAGTTCGAGTAAGTCTTGAATGAGCCCCCCGAAAGCTTGATGCAAATAAACGAATTTTTGTTCTACGTCTCCGAGCGATATATCCCCGTCTAATTCTGGTCATTGAATAAATGAAACTTTCACGAATAACTAATAGATTTCCTTTCTTTCAGTTATTCTTTTGCCCCTTTCCTAGTATATTAATAACAAAACGGATTTTTCCAATGTATAAACTAAAAATTCCAACGGCTTTGGCTACTATAACCTTCCCAACCACGATTTTTTCTTTTTTATAGGCGTTTCACCTCGAAATACGAAATTGTACTATACTAGGTATAAAAAAGAAAAAAAAAATAGCAATGATAAAGAAATAGTGGATTCCATCGTTTCTATGGTTACTTCTTAAACGGTGAGGTCTTCTCTATACACCGGAGCCTTTACTTCATTTAATCAATGTTATTGCTAACTTGTATAGTTCACATTCTTCGGCTCTACCCATGAATTATCCAGTAATAGGTCTTTCACAACGAGCTCTACCTATACAGTAACGGTATTTAATTATGAAGGTTGGCTGGGTAGCTGACCCTGTTAGTCCGTTCTTGCAAGAGGGGTCTATATTAACTAAGATTTCCTCCGCTTAATGGATAACCATTTGCTACCAATGGAGAATTGCTTCTCATCTTGAATTGAGGTGAGTGGATTTACACCAATAGAAACCATAAATTTCATACACAATAAAAGGGATATGCTCCATTTTCTTATTTTTAGATAGGAAATGTAGTTCGTTTTCCGTTCTATCCTATTTGATCATTGATATTCGAACATTGCTCTCTTTCCTTTGTTCTAGTTCATGATCTGAACGAGTCGCACATACACCCTAGTACATGTTCCTCGACGCTGAGGGCATCCCCGAAGCGCGGGGGATTTTGTGACATTTCTAATTGGCTGTCTTGTATTTCTAATAAGTTGTTTAATCGTTGGCATGTTGAATCATATACATAATGGACTGGTTTAGATCGATCCTAACCGCATGATTATGAATTCCTTTTATTGAATAGAATAGTAAATAAAAGTCATAATATATTAATATGAAACTCGGCAGGGGTAATTTCAAATCACGAATTGATGCGAAATCCAGGCTATTGTCATTCAACCGCTACAAGATCAACAATTCCATAAGCTTGGGCCTCTGTTGCTGACATAAAAACATCTCTTTCCATGTCTTCGGAGACAACCCATAGGGGTTTGCCCGTTCTTTGTACATAAACCCTTGTCAGGGTTTCACGTAGTTTCAGCAGTTCTCCCACTTCCAGGATGAATTCTCCCGTTGCTACTTCAGAAAAAGAACCAGCAGGTTGATGGATCATTACCCTGATGATATAAGAAAATAAAAGGTTT